TAATAGTTGCGTTGACAGTTATCTTCAGTCTCAAATCTGTATTGATGGTTACATTGTAAGTGGTAGTGACAATTCCAGTAACAATGACATTTCTAGTTCCATTTGTGGTGAAAGTGGAAATAGTAGTAAAAGCGAGGGTGCCACCAGAACGAATGGTAAAACCATACGAGAAAGTTCTACGGATCAGGATGTAACTCAAAAATACAGGCATTTGTGGGTTCAATGCGAAAATTGTTATGGATTAAATTATAAGAAATTTTTTAAATCAAAAATGAATCTTTGTGAACAATGTGGATTTCATTTGAAAATGAGTAGTTCAGATAGAATCGAACTTTCGATCGATCCGGGTACTTGGGAGCCTATGGATGAAGACATGGTCTCTCTGGATCCCATTGAATTTCATTCGGAGGAGGAGCCTTATAAAAATCGTATCGATTCTTATCAAAGAAAGACAGGATTAACCGAGGCTGTTCAAACAGGCATAGGGCAACTAAACGGTATTACCGTAGCAATTGGGGTTATGGATTTTCAGTTTATGGGGGGTAGTATGGGATCCGTAGTCGGGGAGAAAATTACCCGTTTGATTGAATACGCTACTAAAGAATTTCTACCTCTTATTATAGTGTGTGCTTCCGGAGGGGCACGCATGCAAGAAGGAAGTTTGAGCTTGATGCAAATGGCTAAAATATCTTCTGCTTTATATGATTATCAATCAAATAAAAAGTTATTCTATGTACCAATCCTTACATCTCCTACTACTGGTGGGGTGACAGCTAGTTTTGGTATGTTGGGGGATATCATTATTGCCGAACCCAATGCCTACATTGCCTTTGCGGGTAAAAGAGTAATTGAACAAACATTGAATAAAACAGTACCCGAAGGTTCACAAGCGGCTGAGTATTTATTCCAGAAGGGCTTATTCGATCTAATTGTACCACGTAATCCTTTAAAAAGCGTTTTGAGTGAGTTATTTCAACTCCACACTTTCTTTCCTTTGAATCAAAATTAGAACATGAAGTTCAATTAATTTGAGCAAACAAGTAATTAGTTTATCGGAATCCAAGTCAAAATTAGACGAATGGGGTTTTCTTTGTTGACATAAGATCTAATTGTATAAAGAATCAAAAGTCACAGAAAATCCGCCCCTTTTTCTATATTCCTGATTATTGATCAAGAAGCCTCTATCAACAAGATAAAAGATGAAATTCTTCTTTTCGTGAAATTAGGCAAATAAAAAAAATCTCCTCTTCTCGTCATATATAATTAAAATCTAGAAAATATAGAATTTTTTATCTTTCTATATCTTATGATAATCCTATTTTGACTAAGAATCCCTGTTGGATGGGATTCTAACAAACCCTTCAATATAATTCATTTTTAAGAAACTTTTTGCTTAGTAAATTAAATTCGAAGACAAGAGCAAAAAATGAAGAAAAGAATAATAATAATATCTCATCCATATCCTTTCAAATCTTTCATGTAGAAAGATGAAAAACTACATTATATACTCACTTAGATAGATACTTAGATCTATACTTAATATCTATTAAGTAATAATAATTCCAATTTAGAATTATAAAATTATAATAAGATATCTTTATATATAATAAGATATCTTTAATAAATATAAAATCTAAATAATAATAACAGGTACAAATAGTAAATCGAGGTACCCATTCTATGACAACTCTTAACTTTCCCTCTGTTTTGGTGCCTTTAGTAGGCCTAGTATTTCCGGCAATCGCAATGGCTTCTTTATTTCTTCATGTTCAAAAAAGGAAGATTGTTTAGAGCCGATGGGACAAAATCTCATCTATTTTTTTTTTTTTGACGCTTGTATCATAACACAGATATCCATTTAGCGAAATATGGTATAAGCGGCTTCCGCCGAAAAACTCTTATGTCTGCAGAAAATGCTATAGGGGTAAATGGATTCTAGCTATTTTCAAATAGACCCGAATCGCCGGATGGCTGAACTGTAAAGTTGGTCTATCTATATGTATGTGGCTATCTTTAGTGAGATCATACGAAGGGTATGTTATTAGTTTAGATCTAACCAATTTAATGAATTACTCCTAAAGGTTCACATCAAACTAGTGCTAGTTGATGCGAGTTACTTCGGAAACAAAAGGACTAAAGTCAAATTCATTTGGGGTATTCTCTCAATTCCAAAAAAAAGCAACCGGATCAAGTATGAGTTGTCGATCAGAACATATATGGATAGAACCTATAACGGGGGCTCGAAAAACAAGTAATTTCTGCTGGGCTGTTATCCTTTTTTTAGGTTCATTAGGGTTCTTGTTGGTTGGAACCTCCAGTTATCTTGGTAGAAATTTGATATCTTTATTTCCGTCTCAGCAAATCGTTTTTTTTCCACAAGGAATTGTGATGTCTTTCTATGGGATCGCGGGTCTTTTTATTAGCTCCTATTTGTGGTGCACAATTTCGTGGAATGTAGGTAGTGGTTATGATCGATTTGATAGAAAAGACGGAATAGTGT